AAAAACAACAAAAACTAGAGCAAACATGTAATAGCGGATTCGGAATTGTAACCAAGCATCCCCCATGGGTTCTATGCCCGATTCATAACTAGAGAGCTTTTCTGGTCCTTCACTAATCGGGGCCAAAACTCCGGAAATTAGAAATGCCAAAATAGGAATAACACTTGATATTATTAGAAATGCCCAGAAAATATCATATTCGTGAAGCAGAAACATAGAAGCACTCCTATTAATGTGGAATATACCGAATTAGTTGATTCAAATTGGAATTCTCAATTCATCCATAACTGCATTAGTCGAAACAACAATTTTGATCAAACCACATAGTTTCGTTTGTTTACTTGTTGTGGGTCATGTATCGTCTCAAGATTCATCCAACGGAATCCCACTTACACTTACTTCGATTCTATTTAGATATGGTGTAGACATATAATGCTATTATACAAATCAAACTCTCTCCTACCTTGCCTCGGGTTTTCTATCAAACAAAAAAAGGAATTAAGGAATTTTTTTTTAAAGAATATTTTAAATAATATGAATTGAAATTGAAATAATATTCAAACAATATTATTCAAATAAGATTAAATGAAATATTAAACATAAAGAATTTCAATATTCTATTAATATAATAGAGCCAAAGAGGAGGTCTGGCCCATTTTTTCTCTCTCTCTCTCTTTTTTTTTTTTTCTTAGTGATTTAGAATATAGTCAGTAGTCAGATGTAATAGAATTTCTAGGAATTTCCATCTCGGGATTTATGGTATATTCTACGTGGCTGTGTTGGTGTATTCTTTTCATTAAGATCCGGATAGAGGATTATTGTTTCTATTGATTTGATACGGATACGAAAACGGAATGCATCGACCAATTCGATTCTCTCTCCCTGTCCCAGATTTATACTTAATTGATTTGATTCAATCCATTGAATTGTGAGGAACCCTTACATATAAAAACTCATGGGTTCCTATACCCAAATTAGGAAACTTTGGACCTGTACTACCCCGGCCCCGGCTTTACCCCCGAGTTAGAAGTCTTGAAAGAATCATTTCAGACCCATTTCTAGGACTAAAGATCGTGATTTGGAATGACTCGAAATACTTATTTATTTAATGTAATAATAACACCTAGCAGGACCAACCAACGAGTTAGGTTTCGTGACAACAAAAAACGTTTCTTTTGAAGCAAACCTACAAAATGGGGCATAGTTTAATGGTAGAGTCGGCTGAATCGTAAATGATTTACAGAAGATACTTCGAATGGAATCATGCGTTGTCGAACGATTCGATAGACAAAATCTCCCCATCCCAAAACCAACTCATAGAACATAGAAATAGAAGAGGGTGCGTTGATACATTTAGGACCAATTCATTGTCTCTAAAACAATGAATTGGGATTGTTGTTCTGCCAAAAGGCGATACGTCGGGGGATTCCTAACTCATCCAAGTTCAAATGGGCCCTAATCTTTTTAGATAAAGTCTGCATTGGTAGAATTGGAATGATGAACAAATTGGATTGGGTAGATTGGAATAAAAAAAAATAAGTTATAAGTTTAAGTATTGTACAGAAAAATGACTACTTGCTTTGCTAAGCCGGTTATACGAAGAAAAGCCTATTGTACAATGAAACTTACCAAAGAGCTTCGTTTTTGAAACTCTGGCTTTTCTACAAATACAAGAACAAGAATAGGTTCTAGATAATGTGACTTACTATTAGATTGAATTTGGATTTGATTTGGTTGGGTCAGGTTGGAGTTTTTCTTGAGCCAGGCTCATGTTATGATTTTGACTTCATAAATTGACTTGGGTATACCAAAGCAAAGGTGTATCACTAAATCTTGGATCATGGACAAATAAAAGAGGAAAAAGGCCGTATGTCATTCACAGACGAAGATTAATGAAGAAGAATGGGTTTGTTTATCCGAGATTTGAAAATACCGATCCGATTGGATCCATTGGAATAAATTATTGTTTTCAAGCCCCGAGGGATCTCCGTGATCCTGTGGGAATGATTCCATTTCTATGGAACAATCAACCGGCCGGTCACACGCACTAATTAGGAAATGAATACAAAAATGTATAGGGCTATACGGACTCGAACCGTAGACCTTCTCGGTAAAACAGATCAAACTTATTATTATCGAAATGATTCGAACTGTTTCAAAGACCCAACATGCGTTTTTTTTTTTTGCATTGGGCTCTTTCATTAACTGATAAAAAGATCGGCTAGTCCACCATATTTTTTCTTGACAGGAAGATAACGAGATGGCTCCATGCGCTCGGATTCATTATTTGAATTCTGATCCGGGAGCAATACCAAAGTGTTTCAAAGAAGGGTTACCCTGACGTAGGTCTGCCTCCGGCCTAGATCAACCTAAGTTAAATGGAGTCTCTATCAATCCGCCCCAAGAGTCAAATATGATACTTCATACACCTTAAAGTTCATAGGACGAAAAGAGGTTATTTTGAGGTCCTTATCCTCATTATGCCTAGCATTGAAGGGCC